AATATGATTGTAAATTTTGAATATAAATGTTGAGAAAAGAATAAAGAATATAAAAAAGACTATAAAAAAATACAATGAAAAAAAGAATTAAGTCAATTTTTTGTTATTATTAATTATTATTAATATTTTCTATTTTTATATGTTATTTTATCTGTTTTTTTTATCTTATTTTATCTTATTTTTTTTATGCAATTACTTCATTTATTCAATTGATCTTTTTTCTCTATATTTTATATCAATAAAATTAGCTCAATAAAATCTGTTATAGAACACGGTATTCTATAGTAGCAATATTCTATAGTAGCAAAGCAATAAGAAATACGAATAATAAATAAAAAAGTAGGAATAGAACAAAAGAGGGGGGAGGAAATAATAAAGAAAAATTTATACAAAGCTAGATATGAGTCATCCACACCCTCTTTTTTGTATTTCATTAATTGAATTTTGTTTGATTAAGACTAAGTTCCATAAAAACCCCCGCCTTCTTTAAAATATCATGAACAGTTCCCGTGGGTTGAGCTCCTTTTTCAAGGAAATAGAGAATAGCGGGAACATTTAAATAGGTTTGATTATTTATCGGATCATAAAAACCCACCTTTCGAAGATCTCTTCCCTCTCTTCGGGATCGAACATCAATTGCAACGATTCGATAAACGGCTCATTGGGATAGATGTAGTTAAATAATACCCCCCCTAGAAACGTATAAGAAGTTTTCTCCTCGTACGGCTCGAGAAAAAAAATGATTAAAAGTTATGTCTATGTATGGGATTCTAATGTATGGAATTAGAATGTCAAAAAGATCCATAAACCCAGCAAATCAATTAGACATTTAAACCCGTCTTTTTTTTTTCGAAAAAAAAAAAAGAATAAAAAAGCATTCGTACTCTCATAACTCAAGTCAAATAACTCTCAAAATGCTCAAAAAATCCTTAGGCATTCTTTCTTTTATTGAGTGGTCTCTAACCCCTTTTTTGTTTGTCTCATTTAGAATCGGTTTCGATTCCTCATTTTTATCTAGTTGTTGAGACAATTGAAAAGGGTATTTCCTTGTTCTAGGATCCTTTATCTTTGCCTTGAATCATTGGGTTTAGACATTACTTCGGCGATATTTAATCATTTCAAAAATGGCAGCAACATGCCCCTTTATGCTTCTCTCTTTTTTTCTTTCTATCAAAGAATCATATGAACGATTAATTACCGCATGACACACTTTTGATCGAAAGAGTTTTACCAATTCCAACAATTTTTCTTTTTGATTTTAAAATAGTTTGAATCGGAGCCTTTCGATTTATATATCAAAAATAGACTTACGAAGTTGTTCCAACTTATTGATTTCCATTAACTAACCCTAGATCCTTGCCCCTGAAAAATGGATGTTTCTCTTCGAGCTCCATCCTGTACTATTTACATTACAACCCAACAAAAAGACGGATTATAATAGAACAGAACAAAGGATGTCGAGCCAAAAGCACCTTCATTTCTACATAATGGAAAGTGGTGGGTTTTGACATCCACAGCCGATCATGTCCTTCAAGTCGCACGTTGCTTTCTACCACATCGTTTCAAACGAAGTTTTACCATAACATTCCTCTAGTTTGGAACATTGATTCAATTATGGAATCATGAATAGTCATTGGTTCAGTCGATACATAGAGTAATCTATCTATACTTCTTCCTTCTATATGAAATCAATTTCTTTCTATATGAAAGAAATAGATAATTTAGGAAGAAAAAGCCTCAATAAGAATTCAAATTACCCCATATTGTATTGTATTCATACAATATATTTTTAACTTTTATTAATATTAAACTTTTCTATTCTATATTCTAATTAATAAGAAATTAATAATTTCATTAATAATAATATCACGAATATTATATATTACAAATAATACAAATAAACTAATCTTTTTGAATCTGCCTTGCATCTTCAAATAACTCGATAGAATAGATTCTCCAATCTCACAGTTCTTCGAGTGCCAATCTTAAGAAATCATTAAAAATCAAAAGCAAGAATCGCATTTTCTCCAATATTTGACTCAAAGAAGGTTGGTAAAAAAAAAGAGCAATTTAGATTCGGATATCGTTATTCTGATAGATAAAAAGAGTCTGCTCTGGGACGGAAGGATTCGAACCTCCGAATAGCGGGACCAAAACCCGTTGCCTTACCACTTGGCCACGCCCCATTTAGATTTCTATTTGAAACTACTAAACACTAATATGGGTATTCCTTGTTCGTCAATTCCAGTTCCAAATAGCTATGGAATAGATTAGATTCTTGCTAGGATTTTGGCACGTATGGATAGAGAATTAAACCTAATTTATTGATCATTACATATAATTCAATTAAGATATTGTATGAAAGTATGATTTCTTCTATTCTCTTGTAAGAATTGAAGGCTTTTTGATTGGGTGAGTTCAAAGAAGTATTGTTTAGTCTGCCTTATTTTCCTTTCTTCATTTTTTCCTTATATCAAAATATCAAAAAAACATATTAATA